AAGCATTAAAAGAAAAGGACCGGAAAACGCGGCGGCATAGGAACCACGGGACCCCCTATTAGTAAAGGGAAAACGTAAGTGCGCTCCTGCGCACCAGCTGAGCCCTTTCCCTTTTTAATCAAAAATGAAATGTTGGTAAGCTTCATAGCTCCAACCTAGTAAAGGGGCTTTGATGCCCTTTGTATAGGTTGGGTTGCTGGATACGGGATCCTCGTAGTAGGCTGGACCAACATCCATCCGAGAGAGGGCAGTCTTTAGAAAGAACAGGGTGTACGTATCCCAGGTGAGCCAAGAGGTGAAGAGTGGGAGTAGATCAGAGAACGCTTCGCCTTTTCTTATCTTCTTCCCGCCCTAGGAGTAGCACAAAAAGAGGGATTAGCATTATTGACCCAATGATAAACCACTAAGACCTTCCTCGTTGGGGCTCCGCGCAATGAGAAAACGCTCTAGCGACGAGAAAGCGAACGGTCAACGCGAAGGTTCAAGACTTAGCCGAGCGTTAGCGAAGCTAGATTCTCATAGCGAGGCGCTTCGAGTTAGCGAAGCGCTGTAGTAGGGCCGAAGCCCTATGTGCTATAATGCTGAACCAAGGACGCTCCGCCTTATCTATAGAAGGAGTCAACTGAGTTCTGAACGAATTAGCTCCTTGGTAATGGCTCAATCTATAGATAGAAAGCCCTATGATGGGAAACTACCACGTTAGGTTTGGAGAGAGATGGGACCGGTTATATAATAGAGGGAGCAGATGCAAGCTTTTTCTTTCAATAGCCGGCCAAATGACTACAGGATCATCGGTCTACTCTACCTCAATTCACCATTTCGAACCTTATACAGAAGGGTTTTCCGTACCAGCTTCTTCTACCTATACCGCAGTTGAAGCACCTAAAGGAGAATTTGGTGTCTTTCTGGTCAGTAATGGAAGCAATCGTCCCTACCGTCGTAAAATAAGAGCACCTGGCTTTGCCCATTCACAAGGACTCGATTCTATGTCCAAACATCACATGCCAGCAGATGTGGTCACCATCATAGGTACTCAAGATATTGTGTCTGGAGAGGTGGATAGATAGGACTAGTACTTTATCGATCAGGACCCTAGCTTTATTGCGAGCCAAAAAAAATAAAAAAAAAGTATACTACCTAATACCGTACCCTTTAGGGTAAAGGAAAAAAGGATTCTCCAGTCTAGAGAATTGTATTATCTTATATACTACGCTGGAGCCTCTTTTTATAGTTTAAAAACTTTAAAAGCTTCATTAGTCTAGATAATGTATTATCTTATATACTGGAGTTGTACTACGGCGGAACCTTTCATTATGAGTTAAACGATTTGTTAGGCTTCTTCATTCAGAATTTCAATCTAATATAGGGTAGATGAGTGATCTAATCATAAACTACTCAGTGAGACCTGGCCCACGCAGCATGCACTCAGCAGAGTTACGATTTTAACTCTCAGTTAACTATAATAGATCTATTGTTCTAGTTAAAATTCATTCCTAGGGAGGGGTGCCTCTCATGGCAAGCGGCTTAAACCAATACAGGGATCTAGTATTAGATTGAGGGAGACTATAAAAGCTCTTCTTAACCTACGTTAATGATAGTCAAAGCGGCTTCTTAACCTACGCTATAGAGAGTCTCAAAAAGCTCTTCTGAACCTACGTTAATGATTGGCTTTGTAAAAGCTCTTCTTAACCTACGCTAAAGATAGGATTGAGGGATACTCAAAAAGCTCTTCTTAACCTACGCTAATGAGAGTCTTCTTTTCTGAATGACCTAGTACAGGGTACCTTATGAAGAAATCCCATTCTTTACTCAAAAATCAAAAAAAAGAAAAAGAAAAATGACAATAGAATTCAAAAATTCCGTTTCCTACTTTACTGAATACCCAGATGCTCTCAAGCAGTCATTGAAGAGTTTTATGGAGCCGCATGGTCAAATCAAAGAGAAGGATAAGGTTGTGCTAGTCGATTTCTGGTTTTACTTTTTTGAAAAAATACTACGGGAGGGTCTTAATTCTTCTTTATTTACTGATCCTGAAGAGGAACAAATAGATCCTAAAGATACCTTACTTCAGGATGATGGTATTACTATTCGGTCTAATGTTAGTCAATCTCTTTTTAGAAAGGTATATAAAGATAAAGTGTTCCAATTACTAGATAATAGTCGCAGTGATAAGCTATCTTCAGATGATTTAAAAAATCTTCAGCATGAGATTGAATCTCTGACTATGTCTTTTAATGAAGAAAATCTCTTTTCTTCATGCCCAACTCTGATTAGGGAGATGAGAGATGGAAATCAGATTAGTGCCAAGGACTATCTTAAGGGAAAGTATAAGTTTGATAAAAAAGAAGATGAATTAAATCGAATAAAGGTAATCACAAGTGATTCAAATATGAATGAGGTTGGTACTAAATACTTCGATGTATTAACACCGTACGAAAAACAACTTTTAGATCAGTTCGGTCATCATACAATTGAAGCTTTATTAATTCATATTATGAGCACTCTTTTTTGGGTTGAAACTTCAGTGAAAGTAGCCACTTTAGTAGAACGAATAGAAAAAGCTGTTCGACAACATGCAGCAATATTAGCTAGTCTTCATGGCGAAACTGACGTTGAAAACGTTCAAATACCCCAAAAGGGTGTTTTAAGACTACCATTCGGTAAGGCTTTAGTTGAATTCTTAGTGGAAAGAGACATGATCAAAATAATACACAAAGAAAAAGATTCATCATCTAAAAAAATCATAAAAAAGAGTCAATCATTTTATTTGGAAAAGTCTCTTTACGCAGAATGCTTATTCAATCCTTCCATTCTTCCTGTACAAATGAATCTCCCTATGATTCATCCTCCAATGGTTTGGAAATTTCAATGCCCCCCAGAGAAGACTTGGTTGAACATATCTGATCTATATGGGGGTTACTTAACAGGTGATTCCCGTGATCAATATCGCTTATTAAGTTCTTTGAACTTAAATCATTTCTTTATTTACTTCGGTCCAAATAAGGCTCAAATAAGCCATGATAATGCAACTCTTCTGTGTCTTATTATGAACAAGCTTCAAAAGCAAGCTTTTAAAATCAACAAAATATTTCTAGATGAATTGACTTCACACGTTAATATATATGTTGCATCAGGGTATCTCATGCCTTATTATCTTAATAACATCAATATGAATGGGAGTGTTACTACTATTCTTAGAGAATGTTATCTCAATAACAAAGAAGTACAAGATATATGTAGTTATAATCAATTATTACAAGTGATGTCTACTAATATCCAACGAGCACGTTATGAGCGAACCATATTCAATTTAGCTAAGGCGTACGCGGGTTATCAATTTTATTTACCAGCCTTTCTTGACTTCCGAGGAAGAATCTACCGCAGTGGTATTTTACATTTTCATGAACGCGATCTAGCTCGAAGCCTCATCCAAATTGTGGATGAACCTAATAGTTGTATAACAACTGATGATTATCCTCAGAGAACCTTATTCAAAAGGCTGGTTGCATGCGCTGCCTTCCATTATAAAAAATTCTCATCATATGAGGATGCTTGGAGTTGGGCCGTCAAAAAAAATGATGAATTCACTCCGGATAAGGCAAATCGTTTAGACTTAGACTATCAGTCTTATAGACTTCTATATCTTGAATATGTTAAAATGGCATCAAAGGATGGAAAAAATCCTTTTCAGTTCTTATCCTTGATACAAGGTGTTATACACTGTCTGAATCTTAAGAAGGAATATCTCATTCCTCATATAAACTCATACCCAATTACGCAGGATGCTTCAGCGAGTGCATATCAAATCATGAGTTATTTTATGTTGGATGAAACCATGGGTGTGAGAACCAACCTCATACCATCAAAGGATGGACAAACAAAAATCCAGGATATCTATGATTTCTTCAGGGTGGAGCTCCTATCATTCCTTAAAGAAGAGTTAGATGAACATGTTTATACCAGCATTGAAAGTTTCTTCAGTCGTAAGCTTGTTAAGAGTATTTTTATGCCACTCATTTATGGTAAAACTTTAATGAGTACCAACGATGATATCAAAGCAGAGCTTTCTCAGTATATGACTCACAAGGAATGCTACAATATTACCCGTCTGTGCTTTAAATTCTGGAGTACTAAATATAAACATATGGATTGCCTGATCCGCTTAATCCGGATAATAGGGTGGTTTGCTTCAACCTGTGATAGACCCGTTCTGTATGAGACAAAGTTTTTTACTACATCTCAGGATTCTCGGGTAATGGAACCCCATAGTATCTGGGTTTATGATAAAAAAAGTCATAAAAGACGTAAGGTCACTCTTAGAGTGTCTAGTGACACAAGAGATCGTAAGAAGACAGAAGTATCTACCTTCGTCAACTTCATTCATCAAAAAGATGCTTTTATTGCAATGTGTGTAGTCCTCGGTATGACTCAGTCTGACTCTCCTATATACACAGTTCACGATAACTTCATCACTAATGCATCTAATTCATTCCGATTACCAGAGATTTATTTAGATACTATAAAAAGTATGGGACCACCCCTAGAAAGAATTAATGAATTTCTCATTCTAAATCTTTTTAGACCTGTTATGAAGTATCAGAGAATCTATGATGCTAATCAAGCTGTAAATCCAAGTAGGGTAATCCCTAAGAAAATGATAGATGATTTCTTAGCTTTAAATATACCAGAGAACTTATCAAATGATAAAAGGCGTCTTCAAGTTTGGGAAAAAAACGTCTCTCGTTTAAAAACGTACTACTTTATGTACTCAAAAAACGTCACTGGTGGGAGTTATCTCTGGGAAGACCATCAAAAAAAGTGGATAAAGTTCCAAAAACAACTGGATGGAGAGTACTGCATACACTTATGAAGAATAATCATAATATGACGAATATATATAATTCTACAATGAAGAAATCATATTCTACTGCTCGTGATGACGTATTTTCTACTTTATTAGAAGAATTGTTTGAAGTCATTGATCAAACCAGCGTTCTAAACCCGCACCCGGGGTTAATCCTTGCTAGCCATAGCTTCCGGGTACCGTATCCACTTATAAACCAAAATCGGCTGCTGGCTCTTAGTACGATGGATCTATTAATCCGGTACGCTTACCCTTCAGTATTAGGTTATGCAAAGTTCACTATTTTATTGACTATGAAGAGATCATACGGGGATTCTGTTACATTTACGATAGGAAATGCTATTCCATTGACATTGGAAGATGGGGTATTCATTCCTAAGAATGAGATCTTAGCTCATATAATGGCTTCATTATTGAAGTATAGCGAACTCTACGATGGTGATGCTGTTAGTCAAATTACGATTCGTGTCTACGCAGTAGGCAAAACCCTTGATATTAGTTCTATGTCCTTAGATGATGTAAAAACACAGTTTCACGAATTCCTTCATAATTCAATCACTTCTATTAAGAATCTTACGGCTAAAAAGATCATAAATCGGAATCAAAAATATGCAGAAACCCATATCACATCAGTGAAATCCATAGGGATAAAGCTCAAACCCTTCCTGGTAGCTGATACGGAGACTTTATTTATAAATAATGTGCATATGCCTTATGCAGCAGGTGTCATGATGGTGCATCCCAGTGATAACCTCGCTACTAATAGTATATATGAATACTTCAGCGAGGATTACTCTAAATATCTGTATGATAGCTTTGAAAAAAGAAGTAGACAGTTACTTACAGACTTTATAATAAGGATTAGTTTCATGATTAAAGAAAATCCTTCGATTCAAACTGTCTACTTTCACAACTTCGGACGATTCGATGGGATTATCCTCCTTAAACATATAGCATTACATCATCCGAATTACAGGCTCAAACCTCTTATTCGGAATAATATGCTGTATGAATTATCTCTATATGAGGGTGATAGGAAGCTATTTAGCTTCAGAGACTCTTTGCATCTCCTTCCTGGATCGTTAGATAACCTAGCTAAGAGTCTATGCCCCGAATTAGGTTCAAAAGGGTCCATCAACTATGATAGTGTAACACTAGAAAATCTAGGAGAGTTGAAAATCCATTTGTTAGACTATATGAGGCAGGACATTAAGCTACTCGGGGGTGTAATGCAGAAAGCTCAAAGGTTATATTTGGAGCACTACAATGTAGATATAGTTAGTAAAATCACTTGTTCCTCACTAGCACTAACAATCTTTCGTATGAAGTACTACGATGCCGAAAAGAACCCTATCCACATTCCAAATCAAAATGCGGATAGCTTCATTCGTAGTGGTTACTATGGTGGTCATACCGACGCATACAAGAAGTATGGGGAAAACCTGTACTACTACGATGTAAACTCCCTCTATCCATTTATAATGAAAGAATATTCTATACCGGGGGGTAAGCCTGTGTGGCATGGTAATCTGGGTGATAGGGATATAGATTCCCTCTTTGGCTTTATTGAGGCGTATGTGAAATGTCCTAAAAATATGAATAATCCATTCCTTCCCTATCGAGGTAAAGATGGGATTCTTATATTCCCAACTGGGGAATTTATTGGTGTATACTACAGCGAGGAGTTAAAGTATGCTAAAAAACTGGGGTATCAGGTACTCCCAATTTCAGGCTACCTCTTTGAGGAAAGGGAAAGCCCTTTCAAGGGATATGTTAGCTCGCTCTATTCGAGTAGATTACAGGCTAAGAAAGATGGTAATGATGCTATGTCCTATGTGTATAAGATACTTTTGAATTCCCTATACGGAAGGTTTGGTATTAACCCTCAAAGCACTAAAACCGAGATCTGCGATAGCACGCGCTATAATATGTTGTTAAAACAATCTTCCTTTATAGACGGTCATATGCTTCGGGAAAACCTATACATGGTATGGTATCATACCAATATGAAGGACGATGATACCACTCATTGGGAACCGCCTCAAAACACCGCTGTTCACATATCAGCTGCTATCACAGCAAATGCTAGGATATATATGTATAAATATATATCAAGAGATGACTGCTACTACACTGATACCGACTCAATCTTCCTAGGCAATCCTCTTCATGAAGATGAAATATCTACTGATGTATTAGGAAAGTTTAAGTTAGAAGATAATATCAAGAAAGGATTCTTTTTAGCCGCTAAAGCGTATGCCTACGCCACATATGATGCCAACAATGTGATTAAATTCAAAGGACCTGCTAAAGACTTAGTCAATCTAGATTGGTTTCAGGATCAGTACGAACAACCTTCACGTATGATGCAGGTATCAGTCAAAAGCAAATTCCGCATTAATTGGAAAAAACAGGAAATATTTGAGAAAGAGACTCTTTATAATTTGGGAATTAAACAAAACACTAAAAGGATTCATCTACCTGAGGGTGATACTCAACCAATTCATGTAAATGAGTTGTCACCCCTAAATTACGTTCCTAAACGAGTGCTCAAATCACTTCTGAAAAGGTGCAATCGTATAGAAAGAGAGAAAAATCAATATCTATTAGAGATAGACGATAATAAGGTTCAAGAATTCACGAAAGACCAGCTGAATGCCATAAGAGAGGAAGTCAAAGCTAAAGAGCCAAAACTCTATGACCACAAACCATCCAAGAAAGAGAAGAAAGCATGGAAAGGCAAGAAACCTAAAGGGAAACCTCCGCCGTGGAACAAGAAGCCTCCGCCTAAGCCGCCACCGTAAATAGAGACTAAGAGATAGGCCTCCCTACCTTTGAAGTAATCTTTCCAAGTGCTGTCGCATTCCAGCACTCAAGAGGTAAGCCCGGTAGGTTAATCCATAGGGGGATGTTGTTTATCTCTTCGTCGTCGAACTGAAACCATGGTGGCATGATTTTCATCAGAAGTGGCCGTCCATAGACAATCCATTCAAAAACCATGTCCCTGTCGGCTGCATTTTCAAACTTGAATACGAGCCACCCGCTCGTGTGTGCATAGTACTGATACTTAACCTTCCATGAATTGCAATAGTGCCTGTTTTCCTGGAAACTTGGCTGCAAAGTACCCAACCAAGCAAAATCCCCTTGCCGCCCGCCGTCTTCTTCTGTGTAAAGGTCCCTAGATAACACACTTAGCCCTTGCCCTTACTCTAGTTCAGTTGAGGAATCGGGGAGAGTTAGGCCTGTGTTTAGCTAGGAATCATCAGCATCACTGAAATCTGAATCAGCGTAGGAATCCGCATCTGGATCCGCGTGGAGATAAAGCATACTCGTGCTGACGTAATGAATCTGACTTACTTAGCAATTGCATTGATCCCGCTTGACATCCAACCTCCACCTGGCAGTACTGAATGCCCGTACTTTCTTGTATGGCGTGGATGTGGGCCGGTGGACATACGATCTTACGGCTACGTCACGAGACCTGTGCATGCGGATGCTCGAGTCCGGGAAAAGAGATTCACTAAAAATCGATTGGAAGGGAATGCAAATTCGCGCTATTATACGCCTTTCAGGTCCTTATTCATGGCAATAGGCAGCCTTTCAGGTTGGTCATCAACGATCGCTGCATGCCATTTCATGGGATCCGCGCGGGCTTCTGCCACACATACATAGGTATGAACGGAATTGGATTGGAATGGATATCTACTTCACATATGATATTAAGGGAAGCCGATTTCGCCAGTCGGGATACCCCGATGTACAACAACTCCTTATTGATATCGGGTCTGGGAGCGCAGTCTTTGATTCAGGAGAATGGGGCGATGTAGATCAATTTGAGACGTCACCGGGAGGTTGGGTTCACCAGGGTCTACCGACCCGCATGCCTGCCCTCTTCCTTTAGTTTGACTTAATTGGATCCAATCCACCTTACTCGTATGCTCTTAGAAAAAGCGTATGCTTCTTCTTTCTCTTTATCCACAGATACATCTTCGCCCCATACTTCAGTAGTCTCAATGCACCTCCCAAATCCTTGGGAATGGAATAGAGCTGAGAGTAGACAGACAATTGACCGGACCCCTACGTTCCATCCAAACCAAAAGGCGCAGAGATCTCCCACTCTTGAGAGAGTGGTCCCTCCCAGAATCCATCCAAACAAGTTCAGTGCCAGACCCGCCACGCCACTAATAGGCCTCGCCAGGAAAGAAATCCAAGAGTGCCATCCATTACATCTACATTGGCGTGCCAGACCGTAGACTCCAAAAGAGAAGCTACCAGGCACACACAAAGGGCTACGAGTTCTCTCCCACTCTTGAGAGAGTTGGTAGTAAACAAACCCCGAAGAAGTGGCGCGCCTACCGGAGTCAGTGAGCAGATGTTCCATCCCAGTTCAGTGCCAGACCTAGGAGTCCAAGAGTGAAAGAAAGAAGTGATGAGTCATCAGAGTGTTGCGAAGAGTCATACTGCACTAGATCACTCTATCTTATTATAAGAAATTCTTCATTTCCAACTTGGACACTTATGATTGGACAGATTGGAAAGAGAAAGGGGCTTTCCACATCCGCTCTTGCTCCATCCCACCCAGATTCTGGATCGGAATCTTTCTGACACTAAGAGAAAAGGTCCCATCGATTTCGGTTCCTATTAGGCTCTGTCTTCTGATTCTGCTTTCTATGACACAAACTCCCACTCTGGTCCAACTCGCCCTGACAATGAAGAAGCGCCACGAGCCCATAAATGAAGGGAAGAAGAAAGGCTACAAGGTAGAAGATTCTAAGCTAGCAGCATCCCCGCGACCTAGCACCCGAAAGGGAATATCGATCCATTGAATGGAGGAAGGGGCCCAACGACCAACCAACTCTGGAACTCTATCGACGATAAAGCAATTCAGAATTGAACTCGTTCGATTGAAGCTCTGTCTTCTGATTCTTCCAACTCTTTCTGACACTTGATCCCCTCCGACCTCACCAGGTCGAGTTCCAAGGACCAGAAGAGTAGAATTCAGGCGTGATCAAAGCTATATACAAGGGCGCCAAGAGCGGAGAAATGGCTACGTTCTATTGACAGAAATAAGGTAGTCGGTTTGGAAGCGGTGATCGGAATACGCAGCATTTGGAAGAGCTAAGCGAATGGATTTCGAAGCGGACTGATCTGGAAGGGAAGGTCAAGGGTAGCTACCTAAATCATAGTGACGAATGCGCGGCTAATCATAGCATACCACTACTACCCAACCAAGCAGACTCTAATCATAGCATACCAACCAACCAGCCTAGAGCGCGAGCATCATTCGTGCTTTCCAGAGGCGCAATAGAACTCATACAGAAAGCGAAGAAAGGGAAGCTGTCACGAAGTAGAAGAAGCCAAAGCTCTGCTCTGGCAGAAAAGCACCCTTGTAATAAGCGGCAGACCGGAACGGTGCCATCTGAAGAGCGGAGGCTCTGTTCTCTTTTCTTGGAAGTTTTGAGAAATGGTCCCATCGACTAAAGGGTCGAGGAGTCTGGCAGAATATCAGAATAGAGTCTCTAGTTTTCAAGTCTCAGCGGGAAGACTGGAAGAGGCTAGTTGTTGTCCTTTCACTAAGCCGGATAATCAATAGCATGAGTCCACCCGGATCTTTGGAGGGGCATCGTCGAGAGGCGGGGCGGCGGCAGGCTAGGTCCTTACAAGGATACATCTGTTGTTGATACAAGTACGGAGTTGGCATCCGCAGATATTTCATTTCCACATCGGGATGCGTACGCCGTTCCTCCAGGGGAAGAAAGTCCTCCTCAGTTTCGTACTATAGTTACCGGCAATAGACGTACACCTGAACCAGATCGTAACGAGGAAGACGGAGAGCCACTTTAGGGTTACGACTCAGGGTGAAAGGGCGGGTACCAGATCGGTCGATCCTAGCGAACCACCCAATGACGGTGTCTCGGATGTCTCCGCACAGACCTAATATATAATAGAATAATAGACCAAAAGGTAAGACGTGTGGGACGCTCTTTGAGTCTGCCTGTAGTATTTGTCTACAGGGGATGACTTTCTCTATCTGAATGTCCACCTTAGACCGGAGAATGCACACATTGAACTCATTTCCTTATAAGAAAGATTCCATCCACTTCAACTAGCGACTCTAGACTTGGATGTTTAAGCCCAAAAAGAACTAGGGAGCTTTAGCCTTCCTTCTGTCTCAGAGTTTAAAGAAAGCAAGAAGCAATTCGTTCCCTTGGTCTTTCCATTGATGCGGGTCCGGGCAAAGAATTCCATAGTGGCGGTACACGTTCGGTCACGGCAAACTCCTCGGCAAGGGTAGCTCGGCGGGAGAGGCTTGACCATAGCATCAGGAGGGTCCCCAACACGTACATGAATAAAGGACGTCCTGGATGCCTACTTTCACTCCTGAGAAAGAGAGATTCTTCACTTCTCACCCCGGAAAGCTCCCCTATTTGGGATGATGAAAGCCAATAAAGGCAAGGTCGGCCATGAACTGGAAATACCGGTAGCGACCAGGGGCACGTCGCAGGTCCAGTATGTTAGCGGAAGTGGATGGGAAGGTTTGAAGCAGAAGACAGGGATTGTGCCATTGATCCCTCGCTTACCTTGGTTCTATTTTGCTGTTGAAGCGAAGAAAGGGGTCGGAGTCAAAGAAAGCAGCCTAAGCTCCTTTTCTATAACCACCTTGGTCTTGCACTTCTAGGAAAGCTGCTACTTTTTTGAAAGAGTTGAACTGCCCTCATCTTGATCTCAAAAAGGGGGCCTCCCTCAGATCCGTGAAAGAAGAGTCCAAAGATAGGAAGAGATCCGCCGCAGCCAGGAGACAGGATAGATCGCTTGAGCTTTGTGGTACAGGAGGATGTCGTCCGCTCATCGAACTATATGATCGGACTCTTGAGAGAACTCCTCGAAAGAAACCAATGCAAGAGAGCCAGCCGGGACGAAGAGCACCAACGGTGGGAAGAGCTCAAACAAGACCACAAGACAGCTCCCAATAATGTAAAGGATACGACGACCTTACATATGGTGAAAGAGAACCAAACGGAGGTAAGAGATTTTCCACCTTTGAATCAATAGAAGATTGGAAGACTATGATTAAGGAAAGCATAATCCAATCCTCAGTACTTCTTTCTTCGTTCGATCTTACGAACTCCTTCTCTATGCGCAGTGGTATTGAGACCATATAGTCATTCTTTCTCGAACCCTCTCCTTGCTTTATGGCCGAGCCATCCGGCGGTGCTTTCTTATTCCATAGCAGGCCCGCCTTTCTCTTTGTTCCCTTTCCAATCAGAATGCGTTTATAAGTCAAGAATAAGCTTCTTCGAAATACGAAATAATAGCATAAGAGAAGAGTGACCAATCTAGAGAAAGAAGGAGCTACTTTCTTAAAGCTTCAAGGTCACTCACTTGGAGCTTGACGCCTATTCTCTTTTCGAGGTTCTTCTTTCATCGACGGCTTCCTACTAATCCCAGATCAAAGGAAAGGCTTTTGGGCAGTCCCAACCCAAAAGAGTGGTTCAAGTGGCTTCCTTGATTTCGACACAAAGATCTCAGGTCTCACGCACCCCGGTAGTTCCCTTATCGCGGGTGCATCATCCATTCACACCGCCGGCCCTTTCAGCAGTCGCTTTCCCCGCTCCTCCATTACATCCACCCCAAA